CTGAACTAAGAGCGCTTTCTTATCACAATAGAGAAGACTGTGATTCTTTCTTTTTGTAACCCCCATACATCTTGCATGCATATACTCTCATATCTAGTATCATAAAATGAAAGATTATGTATGTCCAATTCTCAATTGATCCCTCGTTACTGCGAAGTAATCGGTAGGGATGACAGGATTTGAACCCGTGACATTTTGTACCCAAAACAAACGCGCTACCAAGCTGCGCTACATCCCTTTCAATTGGTCTACAGTGTCATTGTAAAGAATCCCTGTCTTGTTTTCCATATCGTTATTTCTTCCATTAATATACACAACTTATCTTGTCTTCTTTTTTGTTTTGGTCTCATATCATATAACATATAATAATAATAAAAGACTTATATACATATGAAATCCACCGTAAAAAAAAAATGAATAGTTTTCGGGAATGCTCAGGAAGAAAGGGACGTATTTTTCTCTTTTAATTTTAAGAAATGAAACAAAATCTTATCCGCCGAATCATTGTACATTTCAATTTGAATTAGGGATTCCGCGTACAAATACAAGTAGTCCTTAACTACATATGCATCTGATCATATATGTATTACCATTATGTATTACAATAAAGAAGGAGGATTTTCAATGCGAGATCTAAAAACATATCTCTCCGTGGCACCGGTACTAAGTGCTCTATGGTTCGGGTCTTTAGCAGGTCTATTGATAGAGATCAATCGTTTCTTCCCGGATGCGTTGACATTCCCTTTTTTTTCATTCTAGTTATTGACATGGGAAGGGTTGAAGAAGATTAGAGATACAATCAAATATCTGTGACTAATTCCTCTCCCCCTCTTTTTTCTCTTTTTAGAAAGGGAGGAAAGAAAAAGAATAAAAGTGGATTCAACCTCAGTGAAACTCGGGTTCAGGTTCAGGCTCTAAGTAAATTAATAATAGAGTGAGAACGAAAATGGAAATGTGGGTCTAGGGTAACAGTATCATACAAGATACTTAAATAAAATACTGTATTGCAATTCTAAATATAGTTAGAAATCATTGTATTACTTATTATTTTTATTTACTATTCATTGCAACGAAATCTTTCATAATTAATTTTAATTGGATTTCGAGTTAGCAACTTCTTTTTTTTCGTTCCTTTCTTCTTCGCTTCGGATCGAAAAAATAGAAGAGTTGAGTGAATCAAAAACCCAAAGGAGGTTCATGGCCAAGAGTAAAGATGTCCGAGTAACGGTTATTTTGGAATGTACCAGTTGTGTCCGAAACGGTGTTAATAAAGAATCAACGGGCATTTCCAGATATATTACTCAAAAGAATCGACACAATACACCTAGTCGATTGGAATTGAGAAAATTCTGTCCCTATTGTTACAAACATACGATTCATGGGGAGATAAAGAAATAGATCGAACCGAGTGCCTGTGTGTCACCCTTCCAAGGAACAGGAAAAATGACATATTATATATAACCTATATTTAAATAGAAACAAATCTATATATAAACAAACCAAATCCTATTTCTTAATTCTAATTCATTTGTGATTGTGATTTGACCGAAATAGGATTTTCGGGATAAGGAATAAACAAACCATGGATAAATCCAAGCGACTTTTTCTTAAATCCAAGCGATCTTTTCGTAGGCGTTTGCCCCCGATCCAATCGGGGGATCGAATTGATTATAGAAACATGAGTTTAATTAGTCGATTTATTAGTGAACAAGGAAAAATATTATCTAGACGAGTGAATAGATTGACCTTAAAACAACAACGATTAATTACTATTGCTATAAAACAAGCTCGTATTTTATCTTTGTTACCTTTTCTTAATAACGAGAAACAATTTGAAAGAACCGAGTCGACCGCTAGAACTACTGGGCTTAGAACCAGAAATAAATAGGCTTACTCTTCAATTGAATCAAAATTCCAATCTGAACTCAAACGCCGATTGATGTTTTGTTCGAAAAATCGGAGAATACGGATTTGATTGTCGTGTCGTAAGACAAAAAAAAAGAATCGGGGAAGAAGAAGAAATCTTTTTTTTTATTGAACGCATTCGCTCATTTTGACGACTTTATCACTTTCTCATATTATCATATTTTATTATACTAATTTCTACTCTACCTTCCCGGAGTTCATTCTCCGGGGAACTCCATTTAAATTATTCCGGTGGATTTCTTCCAATCCCTTTATTTTATGATCTCATTGGAAATCATATAAAGACAATTCTTATTTGATATAGCTATTTGTGCAAGTATTTTACGATTAAGAAGCAATTGCCTCTTGTACAGATCGTGTATTAATCTACTATAACTATAGGATACCCTATTCTCGCGAATTACTGCATTTATCCGAGTGATCCACAAACGACGAAAATCTCTCTTTTGCCTATCTCTATCCCGATGAGCCGAAACCAAAGCTCTTATTTTCTGTTGAGTAATAGTTCGAGTAAGTCTCGAATGAGCACCCCGAAAGCTTGATGCAAATAAACGAATTTTTGTTCTACGTCTCC